AGATTACAAGGATTTGAATTCAATAAAAAAGTTGGTTGGGCTTTTCATCACATGTTTATTCTCTTCATATTCATATTGAAAGAAGTTAGTTATTTAGAAAAAACTTACGTTCCGTATTGAATTCTCAACGATGTAAAATGTATCGAAATTCGAAAGAACCTATATTCTATCTCCTATCTCTTATTCCCTATTCTTTAAATGAAATAGTTCAATTATAAATTCTCTGTGGATCTCTTATTTTCTAACCAAGAGGGGGTTTTTGATGCTATAATTGAATTCAATTAAGGGGATTAAATCTCTAAGACTCTAGGGTAAAATAAAAAAGAAAAAGGGGGGGGGGGCAAGGATTTAATCTATACTTGTTTGGCTTTATACCTAGACAAGATAGTCAGCGTCTCGAAAAAAAAGGACCTTTATTTGATTTATGATTCCTATCGAATTCGGGGAGTAGGTAAAAGTTAATGAGCAGCGGAAAGTATTAAGTTCAATATCTACGTCTGTCCGAATCTTATTAATAAACAATCAAATTCCATATGGAATCGATGTATTTTATTTGAACTTTATTTTTCAATAGTTCATCTTTGGCTCTAATGAATAATTGTAAATCTATGTAAAGATTGAGACAAGGGTGCTTCATCCATTTTATTCATTTTACTTTTTGATTATAGAAAGATTACTGAATCTCACATCAAATAAAATACGAAAATATATATTAATATATTATAATTATATATAATGAATATAATGAGGAAACGCATAACTTATATGTATATATTGTTATCGCTCTATTTCAGTGACAATCGTTTTTTTTTTGTGAAAAAATGGGGATCTTTTCCATTTTCAAATTGAAATATTTAACATAGAATGTTTATAAGAGTGAATGTTGCTCTATCTATCTGATAGATAAGAAAACCCACTATCCTATTCTTTCATTTAATTGAAAAAATCAGAATGAAAGAATAATGACTTAAATCTTCCTTTACATCAGTTTTTTTATTCTTCGATCTATCTGCTTTAAGCGATGATTATTCAATTCCAAAAGAAATAGAAATATTTCTCTTTTATGAGGATCAAACGCGGGTCGTACTGTAAAACTTTATTGAAATAATATTCAAATAAAAAATAAGAATGTCAAAGGAAGATGTAGATATTCAAAAAGAACTCGTTTATTCGTCTTATTTTTGTTTTTTTTTTTTATGATATTTCTATTTTTTTAATAGAATATTTCTTTATTAATCTCTAATATTTTTAATTATTATTAATCAAGCATGGAGTTAAAAATAGGGGGTTAAGTTTAATTCTTGCTAAAACTTTTTCATAAAAATATCTATCTATTTATATAGAAGAAAAAAATATAGATTACTATGTAACGGATGAACCAATGATTATTCATGATTCCATAATAGAATCAATTCCATACCGGCTCCAAATTAGAGAAATGTTATGGTAAAACTTCGTTTGAAACGATGTGGTAGAAAGCAACGTGCGACTTGAAAGACATGATCCGTTGTGGATTCTTACGTCCATCATTTTTTATAGGAATGGAGGTGCTCTTGGCTCGACATCGTTTGTTCTGTTCCACTATACCCTCTCTTTTTTTGTTGGGTTGTAATGTAAATAGTTCATGATGGAGCTCGAGTAGAAAATATTGATTCATTTCTCAAGTGCAAAGATCTAGGGTTAATGCCAATCAATAAATTGGAACAACTTCGTAAATATATCTTCGATATAGAAATCGAAAAGGTTCCAAGTTTCCAACCCAAAAGGAAAATTTCTTGGAATTCATAAAACTCTTTCGATACAAAGTGTATCGCGTAGGAATCAACCGTTTGTATGATTCTTTGATAGAAAGAAAATCACAAAAGGGGTATGTTGCTGCCATTTTGAGAGGATTAAGAATCACCGAAGTTATGTCTAAACCCAATGATTTAAAACAAAAAAAAGATAAAGGATCCCAGAACAAGGAAACACCCTTTACAATTGTCTCAATAACTGAACCATAATAAAAACAAATCAAAAAAAAAAATGAAATGAAACAAATGAAAAAAGGAAGGGGTTTAAAGACCACTCAATAAAAGAAATGCCTAAAGATTTTCCTTTGAACTATTTGAGAGTTATCCAATTTGAGTTATGAGTACGAATGGTTTTTTTCTTTTTCAGGAAGGAAGAAGAAGAAAGAACTTAATCATATTGATTTAATCATTTTATATATCCATTTGCCGTTGTAATTCTATACATAAACATAAATAAAACTTTAAATCATTTTTTCTCGAGCCGTACGAGGAGAAAACTTCCTATACGTTTCTAGGGGGGGTATTATTCATCTACATCTATCCCAATGAGCCGTCTATCGAATCGTTGCAATTGATGTTCGATCCCGAAGAGAAGGAAGAGATCTTCGGAAAGTGGGTTTTTATGATCCAATAAAGAATCAAACTTATTTAAATGTTCCTGCTATTCTATATTTCCTTGAAAAGGGTGCTCAACCTACAGAAACTGT